GAATATATTTACTATATGGTAATATAATTTTATTCTATCAGATATAAAATCATTGATGTATAAATATATTTACGATATGGTAATATAATTTTATTCTATCAGATATAAAATCATCGATGTATAAATATATTTACGATATGGTAATATAATTTTATTCTATCAGATATAAAATCATTGATGTATAAATATATTTACGATATACATATGGGGAATTATGTATATATATATATATATCTATAAATATAGAAATATAATGTTCTTGTAACACAACTATGTTTATACCCCTTTTTAATTTATTAGATATAATTTTATTCTATCAGATATAAAATCATCGATGTATAAATATATTTACGATATGGTAATATAATTTTATTCTATCAGATATAAATATATAGGGAGTATAAAAATATGTGTTCCATGTTAGTTTATTTTGAAAAATAATGAACTTTCTTGTGAAAAGAGAATTTTTATTTATCAGGGGAAGATAATTTATAAAATTTCTTAGTATACAGGAGGGCCGGAGGTATCCGGAGGGCCGTCTGTCTGGGGGGAAACACTATATGTAAGTATTTGATCTGTTGGAATTAGATAGGTATGATATTACTAAGGTTAGAATATATATTAGTCATAGATACATATATTAAATTATATCTAATAAATAGATATAACAGTTAGATATTTGTAGCGAACTCAATGTGAGCTAGGAATAGAATAACTAATAGTATATGACATATGGAACTAGAGTCACATATGTAATAGTATAGATATATAGTATCCGATACCAGTCCAGAGGGAACCTATGGACCAGGGTTAGACCGAGCTAGCGAGGGGGAAATTGCTTACTGCACCCAAATTATTGTTTTTATGAATTTATGTAAATTTTATTCTAGTTTATATAAATTTTTATTATGATAAAATATGATATGTGAATTTTTGTGTGGGATTATTGCTTGTTTAAATAACAGGCATACTTATTTTTTTGCAGCTTTTATTTTTATGGTATTTAATATTTTAAGACATAGTTAATTATTCTATGACTAGCAAAAATTGTGCCAGCAGCTGCGGTTACACAATTGGTCAAGGAAATTTTTTTTAAAATAATTATTAATATGTTATTATTGACTATATATCTATACTTTTTAAGTGAAATTTGAAATGTTTTTTATAGTTTGGTAATTTTTTAGATTATAAGATATTCTTTATTGAAACTAGGATTAGATACCCTATTATTTAGAATGTAAATTTAGTTTTTTAGTATTATGAGTTATGATCTTTAAATTGAAAGAATTTGACGGTAATTTAATCATTTTAGAGGAACCTGTTCTGTAATCGATAATCCACGATACATTTTACCTTTATTGTTATAATTAGTTTGTATATCTCTGTCTGAATTGAATGTTTTAATAGAATATTTTCATGGATTTTTATTGAATTTTATGTCAGGTCAAGGTGCAGCTATATAGAGGGTTGAAATGGGTTACATTTAATTTTTATAATTATTGGATTAATTTATTAATAATAGATTATGAAATTGGATTTAATTGTAATGTTTAATATATTTTATTCATGATATATGATCTTGGTTAAGTACACATCGCCCGTCACTCTCGTTAATAAGATGAGATAAGTCGTAACAAAGTAGTCCTATCGGAAGATGGGGCTGGAATTATACAAATCAGGGTTATATAGGACTATCCTTTATTTACATTAAAGGGTTAATTTGTGCAATTCAAATTGGTTTGATTATTTTTGTTTAATTTTTTATTTATTGTTTGTATTTTAAATAGAAATAACTTTTTTTTTAGTATTTTTTAAAGAATAAATAAAATTTATTTATAGTTTATTTTACTGTGAAGGATAATATTTATAAACTTTTAAGTAAAATTTATTATTTGTACCTTTTGTATCAGGGTTTATTTAATTTATTTTATTTATTAATAAATTTCCCGAAATTAAAAGATCTATTAAACTTTTGTTTTTTAATGTAACAAAATTATTTGTAAAATTTTAATAGGGGTTATATGCTATTCATTTTTATATATCTGGTTTTTTGATAATTGAATTTAATTCAGAACTATCTAATTCCAACAGATCAATTTATTTTTTTTGTTATTAGATAGTTTAAATTTTATAGGGATAAGCTTGTAATATATTCTATAAATATATAATTTTAATAAATTTAGTAGGATTAAAAATTTTCATCATTTATTTTGTTATAATTAATTTTATAATATATTTAATTTTTATGTATTTTAGTTTTTTATCAGGATTTATTATTTAATTTTTGTTTAATAGTAATAATGATAAAATTAGTAAATTTTTTATTAGGTAATATATAGTAACTCGGCAATATTATTCTTCACCTGTTTAACAAAAACATGTCCTAATGTCTTAAAATATTAGGTCTGGCCTGCTCAATGATTTATAATTAAATAGCCGCAGTATTTTGACTGTGCGAAGGTAGCATAATCATTTGTCTTTTAATTGAAGGCTTGAATGAATGGTCGGATGGGGGAATAACTTTCTTTATATTATAAAATTTAATTTAATTTTTAAGTTAAAAAGCTTAAATTTTTAAGTGGGACGAGAAGACCCTATAGAATTTAATTCTTTCTCTTTATAGAATATTTTTTGTTTATTATTTTTTTATTTGGGGGGGAATTTTGTTGGGGTGACATTGAGATTTTTATAACTCTCATATTTTATTTTTTTATTAATTTTTATATTTAAAATCCTTTATTATGGAATTTAGATTAAATTACCTTAGGGATAACAGCGTAATTTTTTTGGAGAGTTCTTATCGATGGAAAAGTTTGCGACCTCGATGTTGGATTAAAATTAGATTTAAGTGCAGAAGCTTAATGATCTAGGTCTGTTCGACCTTTAAATTTTTACATGATCTGAGTTCAGACCGGCGTGAGCCAGGTCGGTTTCTATCTTCTTATATTATTATTGTGAATTAGTACGAAAGGACCATTTACATCAAATATTTTGTTTATATTTTAGAATATTACTATTTTGGCAGATTAGTGCAGTAAATTTAGAATTTATTTATGTAATTTAATATTACAAATAGTATTGTTTTTATTAATTTATTTGTTGACTCTAATTTGTGTTTTAATTTGTGTTTCTTTTGTTACTCTGTTGGAACGCAGGGTTTTGGGTTATATTCAGATTCGTAAAGGTCCTAATAAGTTAGGATTTATAGGGCTTCTTCAGCCTTTTTCTGATGGATTAAAGTTATTTTTTAGGGAGCAGAGATTTCCTTATAAGTCAAATTCTTTAATTTATTATTTATCTCCTGTTTTTTTATTAATTCTTTCTTTTATGTTATGAACCTTGTATCCATTTATTATTAATGTTTATAATTTTAATTATGGTGTTCTTTTTTTTATAGTTTGTACGGGTATAGGTGTTTATGGAATTATGCTTTCTGGATGGTCTTCTAATTCTAATTATGCTCTTTTAGGTAGATTACGTTCTGTAGCTCAGGTTATTTCTTATGAAGTAAGTATAATTTTAATTATATTATGTGTTGTTATCTTTGTTTTTAGATATAATTTATTGGATTTTATAAATTATCAACGTTATTGTTGGTTTTTATTTATAAATTTCCCTCTATTTTTTTGTTGAATTTCTTCTTGTTTAGCTGAGACTAATCGATCCCCCTTTGATTTTGCTGAAGGTGAAAGAGAACTTGTTAGAGGATTTAATGTTGAATATAGAAGAGGGGGATTTGCTTTTATTTTTTTGTCTGAATATGCTAATATTATTTTTATAAGAATATTAACTGTTATTATTTTCTTAGGTTGTGATTTATTTTCTTTATATTTTTATTTAAAGGTAATTCTTATTTGTTTTTGGTTTATTTGAGTACGTGGAGTTTTACCTCGGTTTCGTTATGATAAATTAATATATTTAACCTGAAAGTTGTTTTTACCCTTGTCATTAAATTTCTTTTTATTTTATTTGAGTTTATTAGTTTTATTATTGTTTTAATCTTTAATTCACTGTTTTAAGTGTAAAGTCAATGAAAGAATTTAACTTTCATTACATACTTTCAAAGTATAAGTTTATCTAAAACTTATTGACCTGGTTTTATCTTAATAGTTTGTCTCAGATTTTTTTAGTTATAGGATTAATGAAAAAGTAAGAAAAATATATTAATGTTAATACTTGGCCTGTTAGGATATATGGTTCTTCTGCGGGTCGTGCTCCAATTCATGTTAATAAAATAATAATGGTAACTATTCTTCAGAATATTGTCTTTCTAATTGGATAGAATGCGTTACCTTGAAATTTTCTTTTATTAATAATTATGGGTAAAGCAATGATGATAATAGATAAAATTATTGCTACTACTCCTCCTAATTTATTAGGAATAGATCGTAAGATTGCGTAGGCAAATAGGAAGTACCATTCGGGTTGAATATGGACTGGAGTTACTAAAGGGTTTGCTGGGATAAAATTTTCAGGATCTCCTAATATTCGAGGTTCTAATAAAACTAATAATGAAAATATAAATATTCTGATGGTTGCTCCTATTAAATCTTTAATGGAAAAATATGGATGGAATGGAGATTTATCGTAGTTAGAGTTTAGTCCTAATGGATTATTTCTTCCTGTTTGGTGTAAAAATAATAAATGAATAATTACTATCCCAGAAATAATGAAAGGTAGGAGAAAATGTAATGTGAAAAATCGTGTTAGTGTTGCATTATCTACAGAGAAACCTCCTCATAATCATATTACTAGTGTTTTACCTAAATATGGTACAGCTGATAGTAAATTAGTAATTACAGTAGCCCCTCATAATGATATTTGTCCTCAAGGTAATACATACCCTAAGAAGGCGGTTCCTATAATTAATAATAAAAGGATAATTCCAACAGATCAAGTTATATGTAATTTATAAGATCCATAATATAATCCACGTCCGATATGTATATATAAACAAATGAAAAATAATGATGCTCCATTTGCATGGGTATATCGTATTAATCATCCATTGTTAACATCTCGACAAATATGAACTACTCTATTGAAAGCTAATTCAATATTTGCTGTGTAATGTATTGCTAGGAATAGCCCTCTAATAATTTGAATTATCAAACATATTCCTAGTAGTGAACCGAAATTTCATCATAGTGAAATTGAGGATGGTGAGGGTAAGTCAATTAAGGAACTATTAATGATTTTAAATAGGGGATGGGTTTTGCGTATGGGTTTATTCATAATTAGAATTTATTCGAAGGGGGCCATCTGTTGTTTTAGCAATATTTGATACTGCAATTATCGTTAGTAATAAATAAATAATTATTATTAGGGTAATTTTAGCACTAGAGGTATTAAATGTTTTAATTAAACTAAATTCTTCATTTATTATTAGTCTATTTAAATATTCTGGATTTTTTACAGTGAAAAAATAAATAAATGTTCTTAATGATATAATAATAAATAATCTTTTTATAGGAAATTTGAATTTTTCATTACTTGCTACTCTTGCTATATAGATAAATAATACTAGTATGCCTCTTAATATAATAATAATAATAATATATGAAAATAGAAATCTATTTATTATGTATCCTACTATTATTGCGGTGATTACTGTTTGGATAATTAAAATGAGTCCTATTCTTAAGGGGTGATTTAATATTATTAAAATTAATGAAATATTGATTATTAAAGCCATTATTAGTTTCAATTCCAGTAAATAGTTTAAGAAAAATGTTAATTTTGGAGATTAAGGATAAGTGTGATACTTTTTGCTGAAGTTTTAAAGGTTTTCCTATTTATGAATTACAAAATCATTGTTTTATTATTTAAACTATTAAAACTTATTTTATTAGAATATATTATTTTGTTTAACTTATTAAGTGGAATTATTGTTTTTTGTTCTACTCGTAAACATCTTTTGTTATCTTTACTTAGATTAGAATTTATTGTATTATCAGGGTTTTTATCCTTATTTTTAACTATAATATATTATGGATATGAACTTTATTTTTGTTTAATATTTTTAGTATTTACTGTCTGTGAAGGGGCTCTTGGTTTATCTATTTTAGTTAGTTTAGTTCGTAGCCAAGGTAATGATTATTTATCTAGTATATCAATATTGTCATGATAAAATATATTTTTATGTTAATTTTTTTGATCCCTTTATTTAATAATTATTGAATAGTTATAATGATTATAATATTCATATTTTTTATTTTTACTTATTTTAATTCTTTTCATAATTTTATTTGCTCTTCAGGTATATTATTAGGGGTAGATGTCTTATCTTACTCTTTGATTAGTTTATCTTATTTTATTTTGTTTTTAATAATAATAGCGAGATATAAGATTTATAAGGATAAGGATAATTTATGGATGTTCTTATTTGTTTTAATTCTATTAATAATATCTTTATTAATAACTTTTTCTTCATTAAATATGATAATTTTTTATATTTCTTTTGAGAGTTCCCTTATTCCCACCCTTTTTTTAATCTTCGGGTGGGGATATCAGCCTGAGCGTATTATTGCGGGTTATTATCTTTTGTTCTATACATTATTTGCTTCTTTACCTTTATTATTGGGTATTTTTTATATTATGAGTGTGGTTAATTCTCTGGATTTTTGATTAATTTTATTGGATGATTTTAATTTAACCTTTTATTTTTATATTTCTATAATTATGGCTTTTTTATTTAAGATACCTATACCTTTTTTTCATTTTTGACTTCCAAGGGCTCATGTTGAGGCTCCTATTTCGGGTTCTATGATTTTAGCTGCTATTTTGTTGAAGTTGGGTGGATATGGGTTGGTTCGTGTTTTTATATTTTTAGGTTCTTATTCATTGAAATATAATTATATTTGGATTGGTTTAAGTTTGTGAGGTTCTGTGATTGTTAGTTTTTTGTGTATATTACAGGTTGATATTAAATCTATTATTGCTTATTCTTCTGTCGCTCATATATCTTTAGTAATTTGTGGTATTATGACTAATAGCTATTCTGGATTTTTAGGTTCTTTGATTATTATAATTGGTCATGGGTTTTGTTCTTCTGCTTTATTTTGTTTAGCTAATCTTATTTATGAACGTAGACTTAGTCGTAGTTTATTTATTAATAAGGGTTATTTGATTAGAATACCTAATTTATCTTTGTTTTGGTTCTTATTGTGTTCTAATAATATATCTTCCCCTCCTTCTTTAAATCTTCTTGGGGAAATTTATTTAATTAATTCTGTTATTTCTTGGGATTATATAACTTTTATATTTTTGGGAGTTATATCTTTTATGAGATGCTGTTATAGAATTTACTTATTTTCTATAACTCAACATGGTTCTATGTATTCAGGTTTATCTTATTTTAATACTGTGAATGTTCGTGAGTATTTATTAATTATTCTTCATTTTATTCCTCTTAATTTTTTATTTTTGAAGTTTGATTTATTTTCCAATTTTCTTTAAGGATTCAGGTAGTTTAATTAGAATTATAATTTGTGGTGTTATGGGTGAATTTTTTCTCTGGGTCCATTTTTAATTATTATAAAATATGGTCATTTGTTTTGTTCGTTTTTGGTTTATTAATTATATTTATTGGTTGTTTTTTTTTATTTGATATACGTTCTGTTTTATTAGACTGGGAAGTTTTGGGATTTAATTCTACTAGACTTGGAATATCTTTATATTTTGATTGGATATCTTTGTTATTTATAGGAGGGGTTTTAATTATTTCTTCTATAGTAATTTTATATAGATCCTCTTATATATTATCTGATATTTTTAGGGTTCGGTTCTTGTTTTTGGTTTTGTTATTTGTTTTGTCTATAATATTTTTAATTATTAGTCCTAATTTAATTAGAATTCTTTTAGGTTGGGATGGTTTAGGACTGGTTTCTTATTGTTTGGTTATTTATTATCAGAATTATAAATCTTATAATGCTGGTATACTTACAATTTTAAGAAATCGTATTGGGGATGTTTCTATTCTTATTGGGATTGCTTGATTATTTAATGTAGGGGGTTGAAATTTTGTTTATTATTTAAATTTTTTAGATCCATTTATTTCTTTTTGATTAGTCAATTTAATGATTTTAGCTGCTTTTACTAGGAGTGCTCAAATTCCTTTTTCTTCTTGACTTCCTGCGGCAATGGCTGCTCCTACTCCTGTTTCTGCTTTGGTTCATTCGTCAACTTTAGTAACAGCTGGTGTTTATTTGCTTATTCGTTTTAGTGATTTATTATATTCCTTTAATTTATCTTTGTTTTTGTTGATTTCGTGTTTAACTATATTTATATCTGGTTTAGCAGCTAACTTTGAGTATGATTTGAAAAAGATTATTGCTCTTTCTACTTTGAGTCAGTTAGGGTTAATAATAAGTGTTCTTTTTATAGGATATAGCCTTTGTGCATATTATCATATATTAACTCATGCTTTTTTTAAGGCTTTGATATTTTTATGTGCAGGTTTAATTATTCATTGTATAAATGATTCACAGGATATTCGTCATATAGGCAACCTTATTAATTATCTTCCTTTTACTTGTTCTTGTTTTTGTATTTCTAATTTATCTTTATGTGGTTTTCCTTTTTTATCGGGATTTTATAGTAAGGATATAGTTTTAGAATATTTAACTTATAACTATAATAATCTTTATATCTTTATTTTGTTTTATTTATCTGTTGGTTTAACTGTTTGTTATAGTTTGCGATTAATTTATTTTTGTTTTAAGGGTTCTAGAGGTTTAGGGGTTGTTTTAAATTATGGTGAAGATAAAGTTATAACTTTATCTATGATTCTTTTAACTTTATTATCTATTTTTAGAGGTAGATTTCTTCATTGGATTATCTTTTGTTATCCATTACATATAGTGTTTCCCTTCATATTAAAGGTTTTACCCTTGGTTTTTATTATTTTAGGGGCTTGATTGGGTTATAGTTTATCAATACTGTCTTTTTATGACTCTATTTTTGGTATTTATTATAATTTTATTGTTGAATTTTTAGGTTGTATATGATTTATGCCTGCTTTTAGAACTTATATGATGACTAATAATTTTTTATTATATTCTAAGATGAGCTCTTTGTTTATGGATCATGAATGGGGTGAATTTTTGATTTCAGGGTCTTTTTCTAGTTTTGCAAATTATTCTAGTTCTTTTTATTCAATATATCAGTTGAATAGAATTAAAATTTATTTAATTAGATTTATCTTTATCTTCTTTTTTTTTGTTATAATACTTTAGAATCACTTGAATAGCTTAAATTTTTAAAGCTTAACTCTGAAGAAGTTATGATAGGTTCACCTTTTAAGTATTTATAAAGAATTATTTCTTTTTTCCTTATTGAAAATAAGGGGTTTTAAATTTAAACTATATAAATAAGAGAAAAACGGAGTTTAACCGCTTTAAAAGATAGTTAGCAGCTTCTTTTAGATTCTTCATTCTCTTTTAATTGGATTAATAAATCATTTATTTCATTAACAATGAAAGGCCTCTCGTTTTGGCTTCAATTAATTTTAGATAAGGGATTTATAATTATCCTAATATTAGGTCGAAACTAACTGTAAAAATTTTACTTCATTATCTGGGGATATTTTGATTATTGAGGTAGACTAATATTTGTTAGTATCTTTTAATTGCAAATTAAATGTTATTAAACTACAACCCCATTTTGCTCATTCTAATACTCCATTATTTCATTCATGGTAAAGACCAATGATTAGGATAATAATAAATGAAGTTGTGGTGAATATTCATATTTTAGTTATTCTAGTTTTTATGGTTAAAATAATAGGTAATATGATTGCAATTTCAATGTCAAAGATTAGAAATAGAACTGCAATTAAGAAGAATTGAATGGAGAAAGGAGTTCGGGCTGATCTTTTTGGGTCAAATCCACATTCGAAAGGGGATAATTTTTCTCGGTCTTTATTTGATGTTTTAGAAATTGTTCTACATAGTAATATTACTATAATTGATAAAGTTACAGCTATAGTTGATGATATAATTATTAGGTATATTATCCTATCTTTAATTTATTAAGATCTTTTGATTGGAAGTCAAAAATATTTATTTATACTAAAAGGATTATTTTAACTGCCTCATCAGTAAATTGAAATGTATAGGAATAATCATACTACGTCTACGAAGTGTCAATATCAGGCTGCTGCTTCAAATCCGAAATGGTGATTTATTGAAAAGTGACATTTGAAATGTCGTAAAAGGCATACTATCAGGAAGATGGTTCCGATTATTACGTGTAGGCCGTGGAATCCTGTTGCTATATAAAAGCATGATCCATAGATTGAATCTCTAATGCAAAATCTTGCTTCTATATATTCGTATGCTTGTAATATTGTAAAGTAGATTCCTAATATTACAGTTATTGTAAGTCTTTTTGTAGTTTCCTTATAATTATTATTTATTAGTCTATGGTGTGCTCATGTTACTGTCATTCCTGAACATAATAGGATTATAGTATTTAATAAAGGAATTTCTATAGGGTTGAATACTATGATACCCTTAGGAGGTCATGTTATTCCAATTTCTACAGTGGGGGCTAGTCTTCTGTGGAAAAATCCTCAGAAGAATGAGATAAAAAAGAAGATTTCTGAAATAATGAATAGAATTATTCCGATTTTTAATCCATTAGTAACTTTAATTGTATGGTGTCCTTGAAATGTAGCTTCTCGGATAATATCTCGTCATCATTGTATTATAGTTAATAATAAAATGATTACTCCTAAGTAGAATAAGTATATTTCATTTTTATGGAATCATAATACTATTCCTGAGGTTAATGTTATTGCTCCGATGGATCCTGTTAGAGGTCATGGTCTATAATCTACTAGATGATATGGGTGATTTTTATGTAATTTCATATGACTATTCTATGACTTCTCTAGAATATAAAGTAGTTAATACTGAAAATACATATGCTTGAATTACTGCTACTGCTGCTTCAAATATTATTAATATAACTTGTACAATTATAATAAAGATTAAGATTTGATTTGATACATTAATGGATTTATTACCTAATAATCTTATAAGTAAATGTCCTGCAATTATATTGGCTGTTAATCGTACTCCTAATCTTCCTGGTCGGATAATATTACTAATTGTTTCAATTATTACTATAAAGGGTATAAGTGCTGCTGGTGTACCATTAGGAACAAGGTGAGCAAATATTGAATTAGTATGGTTAAATCATCCAAAGATTATTATACTTAATCATAAAGGTAATGCTAGGGCCAGGGAAAATACTAAATGACTAGATCTTGTGAAGATGTAAGGTATTAGTCCTATAAAATTATTTATTAGAATAAAAGTGAATAAGGCTACTATTATTAATGTCATTCCTTTTGATTTATTTCCTAATAATATTTTAAATTCTCTGTGTAATTTTGTTATTACTATATTGAATATAATGATAATTCGGTTAGGTATCATTCAATAGGGAAATGGTATTAGTAAAAATATTAAGAATGTTCTTATTCAATTTAAAGAGTATCTTATAGATGTAGCTGGGTCAAATGTTGAGAATAAGTTATTTATCATGGTCAATTTAATTGATTAATGTTGATTTTGTTACTAATATTCTTATTCTTAATTATGATATTATTTAAAAAGTAAATTATAATTCTTATTATGATGAAGGATATAATGAATATTAGGAATAGGATTTCTCATCATAAAGGGGCTATTTGGGGCAATAAAGATTATTATAAAACTATAATATATTTAACTTGACAAGTTAATGTTTTAATTAAACTAAATCTTTGGTCATTAAGAGTATATTTTACTTACTATGATTTGGTTTAAGAGACCAATGCTTAAAATTTCAGCCACTTAATGATGTTGATTTAATTCAGTTTAGGAATTTTTCTGTTGTTGTTCTTTCAATTACGATTGGTATAAAGCTGTGGTTTGCCCCACAAATTTCTGAGCATTGACCATATATTAATCCGGGCCGGTTAATATTAATGGAACCTTGATTTAGTCGTCCTGGTACTGCGTCAATTTTAATTCCTAGTGAGGGAACAGCTCATGAGTGTAACACATCTGCGGCTGTAACTACTACTCGTGTTTGTGTGTTTATTGGTAATACTGTACGGTTATCTACATCTAATAATCGTGCTTCTATATGATTTATTTCATTAATTGGTTTTATATATGAGTCGAATTCTTTTTCTCTAAAGTCTGAATATTCATATCTTCAATATCATTGATGTCCAATCACTTTTAATGTGACGGAAGGATTATTAATTTCATCAATTATATATAGTAATCGTAATGAGGGTAAGGCAATGAAAATTAAGGTAATTGCTGGTATTATTGTTCAGATTAACTCAATTGTTTGTCCTTCTAGAAGATAACGATTAATTAATTTGTTTTTTGTTAATATAATTATAATATAGGATACTATTAATGTAATTATGGATAGAATTATAATAGTGTGGTCATGAAAAAATGTGAGTTGTTCTATTAAGGAAGAGTTTGCATCTTGTGTTATAATATTTCCTCAGGTTGCTATTTCTAATAAAAGATTTTTATCTTTATATATGAATCTTAAATTCATTGCACTAATCTGCCATATTAGAATATTGAAGTTATTACAGGAATTTCATTATAAGAATGTTCAGCTGGGGGTATTTTTTGTAATCATTCAATTCTGGGAGTTATATGTTCGTTAAATAAAATGATTCGTTTAGAGATAATTCTTTCCCATATAATTATAATAAACATAATGATCCCGATTATTGATATAATTCTCCCAATGGATGAGATGATATTTCATCTTGTGTAACTATCAGGATAGTCTGAGTATCGTCGGGGTATTCCTCTTAATCCCAAGAAATGTTGGGGAAAAAATGTAATGTTTACTCCTAAGAATATGATGAAAAATTGTACTTTCAATCATTTAGGGTTTATTGTTAATCCGGTGAATAGGGGAAATCATTGGATAAATCTTCCTATAATGGCGAATACTGCTCCTATGGATAATACATAATGGAAGTGGGCTACTACATAATAAGTATCGTGTAAAATGATATCGATTGATGAGTTTGCTAAAACAACTCCAGTTAGTCCTCCAATGGTAAATAGGAATACGAACCCTAATGCTCATAATATTGATGGGGAATAATTTATTTTTACTCCATGAAGGGTAGCTAATCATCTAAAAATTTTGATTCCTGTTGGGACAGCGATAATTATTGTTGCTGATGTAAAATAAGCTCGTGTGTCTACGTCTATACCTACAGTAAATATATGATGTGCTCATACAATAAATCCTAGGATTCCAATAGCTAGCATAGCATAAATTATTCCAATATTACCGAAGGTTTCGTTTTTTCCTCTTTCTTGTCTAATAATATGTGAGATTAATCCGAATCCTGGTAAAATTAAAATGTATACTTCTGGGTGGCCAAAGAATCAAAATAGGTGTTGATATAAAATAGGGTCTCCCCCTCCTGAAGGATCAAAGAATGAAGTATTAAAATTTCGATCTGTTAATAATATTGTAATTGCACCAGCTAATACTGGGAGTGATAATAGAAGAAGGAGTGCTGTAATTCCAACAGATCAAACAAATAATGGAATTCGTTCTGGGGTTATACCTTTTGGTCGTATGTTAATGATAGTTGAAATGAAATTTACTGCTCCTAGAATTGAGGATACTCCTGCTAGATGCAATGAAAAAATTGCTAGGTCTACTGATGCTCCTCTGTGTCTTATATTACTTGATAGAGGAGGGTAAACTGTTCAACCGGTTCCAGCCCCTGATTCTGCTAATCTTCTTACTATTAATAATGTGAGAGAGGGGGGTAATAGTCAAAATCTTATGTTATTTATTCGAGGGAATGCTATATCTGGGGCTCCAATTATTAAAGGGACTAGTCAGTTTCCGAATCCTCCAATTATAATTGGTATTACTATGAAGAAAATTATAACGAAGGCGTGTGCTGTAACTACTACATTATAAATTTGGTCATCCCCAATAAATCTTCCTGGTTGTCCTAGTTCGATTCGGATGATCATTCTTATTGCGGATCCTACTATTCCAGCTCATATCCCGAATATGAAATATAAAGTTCCAATGTCTTTGTGGTTAGTTGAGAATAATCATTTATTCAATTATTATTTTGATAGAGTGACTGAATTATTAGGTGATAAATTGTAAATTTATTTATGGCTTTGTTAGCCCTCTATTATTGAGCTTTATAGTCAATTAATTTATGATATTAGACTGCAATTCTAAAGTAGAGATATCTCTAAAGCTTACATATAGTGTTTTTTTAACTTTGAAGGTTAATAGTTTAATTATTTAACTTAAAGCTTTAAAATTTTAATGTAACTTTTATTTATAAAATATCTATAATAATAATAATGGGTAGTAATGAATTAATAAATAAAATATATATTCTAACCTTAGTTTTATTGAATATTATTCATTTAATTGATACTCTGTGTGTAAGAAATATTCTAGTTGTAATTCGGATATAATATATTAGTGTAATTAATCTAAATATAATTATTATAAATATTATTATGAACTCTTTATTATTTATTATTCTTTGAATAGTAATTCATTTGGGTAAGAATCCAATAAAAGGAGGTAATCCTCCTATTCTTATTATTATGATGAATATGCTAGTTTTTTCTATGATTGTTATATTTAAGGATCTTATTTGATTAATAAAGTATAATTTTATATTTTTAAATATTTGGCATATTATGATAATTATTATTCTGTAAATTATTAAGTATATGATTCATAAATTTATAGATTTATTAATAGCTAATAATCAACCTAAGTGATTAATTGATGAATATCCTATTAATTTACGTAATGAAGATTGGTTAATACCCCCTAATCTTCCAATTCCAACAGATCAAATAATTGATAAATTAATTAATAAATTATTGTTATTTAAATTTCTAATTATTATTAAAGGGGCTACTTTTTGTCATGTTATTAATAGTGCACATTTATTTCATCTTATTTTTGCTATTATATCTGGTATTCATTTATGGAAGGGAGCTGCTCCTATTTTAATTAGGATTCTCACTGTAATTATTAAATTTAAGGTTTTATTTATTTTGTAATCTATTATTAATAATATTATAAATACTGTAGTTAGAAGTAATATGCTACTAACTCTTTGGGTTAAGAAATAAATTATAGCAGCTTCTGAGGTTGATTTATTAATTTTTGATAAAATAATGGGAATGAATGATAGTATATTTAGTTCTAGCCCTATTCATATACTGATTCAATTGTTTGATGAAATAGTAATTATGGTCCCTATTGTTAATGTTAATATAAAAAGTCATGTTCTCTTCTTAATTAGAGAGGAGAGTCTATTCTCTATGAGTAGGGTATGAACCTATTAGCTTAATTTTAGCTTACCTTTCTTTTTTATATTTAGGTGTATGGGGCACGGGGATTTTTGATATCCTTGGGTATGGTTTGATTCCATAAAATATAATAAGAGTATAATTATACATGTTCTATTCTATCAAAATAGTCCTTTTTATTCAGGCATCTTATT